TCAGCATAATCAAAATATTATATTTGTTTTGTAGAAATGACAAAAAGGATCCTTTGCTCTGATGTTTCAAACCACTCTATTCTTTTGTTTCTTAATGATGTTTGTGAACAATTGAATCTAGTGGTTGATTCATAGTCCCTGCCCTTCCCCCAAAATATTAACTGGAAGCAAGAAGAAAGAACGAATCAATCAATTTTATCTATAATCCAATATAATAATTATATTGATTTCTAGGGATGAGACATCCTGCAAATCATTTCTAGACTAAACTAATAGAACCTTAATCAAAACTACTCTAAAAATAAAATAAAAACTCTGATCATATATCTGATCATATAATAAATAAAGATTTGGATATTCGTAAAAATCAAATCTGCCTTTCAACCGGAACAGTCTTTTTTGTTTGAATAATTTCTCTAAGTTAGAAGTTTAACTTATATTGAATAAGTGAAGATTATTGAATAAGTGAAGATATTGAATAAGTGAATAAATTCTATTTGCTCAATAACTTATTCACCCATAATCCTTTTTTTCCTTTGTTTGTCCACTACTTCTTATGAATCTAAACAAAGGAGTTCCGATAGACCCGGAAAAGAAGGAAAGGAATAGTAATCTTTGATGAACAGGAAAAAAATAATTATTATTTTGATACAAGACGACACAAGAAAAAGGAATTTTCACCCGTTTTCTTGTGTCGTCTTGCGTCGAATAGAAGATTAGGAAGACTAGTAATCCTTCCTAAAAGTATTTGTTCCTTTCATTTTTATCATCCTTGCCTTGTATTTTCTTCTTTTGTATTTGTTTGTATGCCTATTGTTTATTACTAGGAATACAAGTAATGAATTCCAGGCGTCCTGCAAAACAAAAAGAGTATAAACAAAGCAAGCAAAAGGATTTACAGAATTTTTTGATCATACATAATTGTATCGATGGACAAAAAATCGGCACTTTTTACCAAATGTTAAGGAATCTCTGGACCTAAAAATTCATTTCGTACAATTGAACTTTTTCAAACTGTTTCTTTTTAAGAACCAAAAAAACTTGTGCCAAAATAACAGATGCGAAGAAGAACAAAAGGCCTTGGACGCGTAATGGATCTTGAAGCACTATTTCTGCATCTCCCTGACCAAACCCTCCTACATTGGGATTGCTTGTTAATGGTTGATCAAGCTTAATGGATTCACCCTCTGAAACAAGAAGTTCTGGTCCTGGAGGTATAATATCAACCACTTGACGTCCATCCGATGCATCAACTATGGTTATTTCATATCCTCCCTTTTCTTTACGTACTATTTTGCTTACTATACCTGCTGATGTAGCATTATAGACTGTATTGTTACTCTTGCTACCATCAGGATAAATCTGACCCCTTCCTCTGTTCCCACCCACATATATGGGATATTTTAAGAAGTGAACGTCTTTCTTTGTAGCAGGGTCGGGGGAAAGAATGGGAAAGACGATTTCACTATATTTCTGACCCGGAACAGGACCTATCACAAGAATATTTTTTTTATTGGGACGATAACTCTGAAAAGACAGATTTCCTATCTTTTCTTTCAACTCAGGAGAAATACGATCGGGGGGGGCTAATTCGAATCCCTCGGGTAAAATAAGAACAGCACCCACATTCAAACCCCCTTTTTTACCATTAGCAAGAACTTGTTTCAGTTGCATATCATAAGGAATTTGAACAACTGCTTCAAATACAGTATCAGGAAGCACAGCTTGCGGAACTTCAATATCCACGGGCTTATTAGCTAAATGGCAATTAGCACATACAATTCGTCCAGTTGCTTCTCGTGGGTTTTCATAACCCTGCTGCGCAAAAATGGGATATGCATTTGAAATGGATGCTCGAGTTATTACATATATCATGATCGATACAGAAATGGATCGAGTCATCTGTTCCTTTACCCAAGAAAAAGTATTTCTATTTTGCATGTCCAATCATGGATCTCGGAATTTCTACAATAAATTAGATAGGGAACTAGTAAAGTTCCCTATGCACGAGTCTGTCATTGTACTGGAATAGTTGTACTGTAATATAGGACGAATACCTTGAACTGGTAGAAATAAAATATAAAGAATTAAGTAAGATTCAAAATGGTTTCTTTATAAAGGAAGAAAGATTCTGATTTATTTGATTGATATCAGGAGATCAAATGAGTTCTTCATTCATTCATTGAATGATAAATGACTACAAGCGAAGGAGATACACGATTTAAATAATGGAAAATCCAATATTTCACAATTGTATCTAGAATAACTGGAAAGGTGGAAACAAGACCAGATATAATTTGATCGTTATGAGCCAATCCAAAATCGTTGTAGAACGAACCAATTATTAGTTCCCAACCATGAGTCGAGTGAAATCCAATCCATAAATCAGTAACTAAAAGAATCGAAAAAGCTTTTATTGTGTCACTTAAGTTATAGAGGAATTCCTGAACCCAAGAATTAAGAATGACAAGTTCCTCATTACCCAAAATAAAATAACCACTTAGAATAGCGAAAGAGATTATATTTGTCGAGAAATGCAAAATGATATGGAGATGATATTCATTGTGTGTTTTGACCAATTGTATCGTTTCCTTGTGTATTCCTATACGAAGTTTTTGTATATGTGTCTCCGGGTACTCCTTTATCATTTCGTCCAACAGAAAGAGTTCTTCTAATTCTATGAATCTTTCTAGAACGTTTTTCTCTTGAATGATATTCAAGAGAGTTTTGGATTGCCCGGTATTCCACCAATTTGTAACCCAAAGTTCCAGACATTTATTAAATGGGAGAGAGACCCACCAGGGCAAAAATACTATAGATACAAGATATGGGAAAGAAGGCAATGCTTTCTTTTTTTTCATTTTTTATCTGTGAATTGAATCGTTAATGAACCTGCTTCATTCGTTGACTCTATATGATATTTCTCTGAAGCACGAGTTCTATAACAAGGTATTGAACCTATGGGTCTATTCATTCCAATTTTTGTGTCAAAATTGAGTTTAGTTCTTGGATCTAGAAGGAATATAGAAATGGGATAAGGGTTCGCCCTTTTCGGATAAAAATGCAAAATCAATATTATTCCTAGATATCTCAATTGGGCAAATTCGAATGGGCAAATTCGAAGCAATTTCATCTTCATTTGTTCCTTTCTATGAATACTCGAAAACCCACTTAAAATAACGAATCGGATTTAGAAACGAAAACCCCCCTCAGTTAATTATTTCGAAATGTTTCACCGCCTAGCCACAACCAAGGAAAAAAGGTATCATCAAAATTTTGGGCCTAAAAAGATGAGATGAATTCCGTATTACGAAATAAATCTTCGGATATATTTGATGAATCCTTACTTATTATATTAGCCTTAGATTAGCCTTTTTTCTAGTAGAAATTTTCTAGTAGAAAAGAATTGAGTTGGGATCCATACGCATACGAAATACTTTTGGTATACAAATGGTATACAAAAATTTCTTCTTTTCTTAATTTTTTTCTTTATTATAGTATAGTTTATTATAGTTATTCCATATACGCCCTCCTGCTTTTTTGGTTTATTCTATGGGAGTCGCCACGACAAAGGAAGGAGGAAATAGAATAATCTAACATGTTTTGTTCAAATGAACATTCCAAAAAGACTTCAATTGTATTAAAAAAGGAATTAGCAAGTTCCTTCCCCCATGCCGAGAAAACATTTATTCTTTATTGTGTTCAATTCATTTCAAAATACTTCAATTGGTACGCCCAAGAAATAGGCCAATTCGGCAGCTTTTTGTTCAATTTCTCGTGGAGTAAAATTCTCATCAGTACGAGTCAAGGGAATGGCCCCTTGACCTCTGATTTCCATATAAAGGACACGACGAGGATAAAGACCCTCTTTAACCTCAATTCTGATTGATTGGATATCTCTCATAAGGAAGCGAAGGAAGATGCGACGATTTATTCCAGGAAATCCCCAACGAAAAATGCACACAATTCCTTCTTTTCTATCGAATTGGTCATAACCACTACCTACATTCCACAAAATTGTGCACCACAAATAGGAGCTAACGAACAGACCTGCGATCCCATAAAAAGACATCACGATTCCTTGTGGAAAAAAAATAATTTGCTGAGATGGAAATATGGATATCAGATTCCTACCAAGATAACTGGAAGTTCCAACCGCTAAGAATCCTAGTGAACCTAAAAAAAGGATACAGGCCCAGCAAAAATTACTTGTTTTTCGAGACCCCCTTATAAGTTCTATCCATATATGTTCTGATCGCCAATTCATACTATACTAGATCCAGTTGCATTCGATTGGAATTGAGAGAATAACCCAAATTTGACTTTACCTTTCTTGATCCCGAAGTAACTTTCATCAACTAGCACTATTCTGATGTGGAGTAATTGGTTAGATACATTGACTTTCTATTAAAAATATTTACTGATCCATTTTTAACCAGCTATATATATATATATATATATGCATTTATGCAGATAGCATGTATCCGCATACATAACAGTTCTTTCATTTGTGTGTGGAAAGGAAAGAGCCACATATCGTACCATATTGCACTAAAAAAATATCTGTATTATGATACAGTGTTGAAATAAATTGATAGGATTTGGTCCCATTGGATCTAGACAATCTTATTTTTTTGGACATGAAGAGATAAAGAAGCCATTGCAATTGCCGGAAATACTAGGCCCACTAAAGGCACAAAAATAGAGGGTAAGTTGAGATCTGTCATAGAATGGGTGCCTCGATTTAATATTTGTATCTATATATTTGTATCTATTAGAAAGATATCTTATGATATGATAAGTATATCTATTATAAGTAATATTAGGTAATATTGACTATTGTATTTTATATAATATTATACTACTAAGTATATATAAACAATTAAGTATATATAAATATATAATTTCTAAATAATATATTTATATTAAAATAGAAATTTAAAATAAAAAAATAATATTAAATTTAAAGAAAAAAAGGATAGATAATAAGTGCAAAAATGTAGAACTAAATTAAGTGTACCTATTCATCTTTATACACGAATATAAATAGGGTAATCCTCTTTTACAAATTTTATTATTCTTCTTCTCCCATCCTTATGTTCTTTCTATCTTTCTTTCTAATCTAATAAGGAGTTTTTTATTTTAAAGGAGTTTTCTTATGAAAATGAAGTTCATTATGAATTCGCGACTCTAAATAATAGGATCCAACAAACAGGGATTCATAGTAAAAATGCGATAGATGTAGAAATTATTTTATTTCATTTCCATATTTTATATTTCTTTTTATTTTGATATTTTTTTTCATTATTGTCTATCTTAATTAATGCGTAAGATAGCCAGATAAAATTCTTTTTTTTTTTCCAAAAATTCGAATTCCTCGGAAAGAGAAATTCACTTTTTTATTTTATCCTGTTGATAGAGGTTCATAATACCTAATCATGAATAGGGGTAAGATAAAAAATGGATCTGGATCCGGAAGAAAAAAAATTATCCGAAACTTCTGACTCTTACTAGAAAGTGTAACTTATATCACCAAAGAACATTTTTCTTAGTTTTTTTTATTATGATGAACTAAATACTTGTTCGCTACAAACAAAATAACTGAATCTAGTGCTATACTTTAATTTTTTGAATTTTGATTCAAGGGAAAGAAACCATGGAGCTGAAATAACTCACTTAGAACACCTTTTAAAGGATTACGTGGTACGATTGGGTCAAATAAGCCTTTATGGAATAAATACTCAGCCGCTTGTGAACCATCGGGTACTGTCTTATTCAATGTTTGTTCAATTACTCTTTTACCCGCAAATGCAATGTACGCATTAGGTTCAGCAATAATGATATCTCCCAACATACCAAAACTGGCTGTTACTCCACCGGTTGTAGGAGATGTAAGGACTGGTACATAGAATAACTTTTTAGTGGATTGGTAATCATATGAAGCAGAAGATATTTTAGCCATTTGCATCAAGCTCAAACTTCCTTCTTGCATGCGTGCTCCTCCAGAAGCACACACAATAATGACAGGTAGAGATCGATTAGTAGCATACTCAATCAAACGAGTGATTTTCTCACCTACTACAGATCCCATACTACCTCCCATGAACTGAAAATCCATAACCCCAATTGCTGCGGGAATACCGTTTAGTTGACCTATGCCTGTTTGAACAGCTTCAGTTAAACCTGTCTTTCTTTGATAAGAATCGATACGATCTTTATAAGGTTCCTCTTCTGAATGAAATTGAATGGGGTCCATAGAAACCATATCTTCATCCATAGGATCCCAAGTGCCCGAATCAATCGAAAGTTCGATTCTATCTGAACTACTCATTTTCAAATGATATCCACACTGTTCACAAATATTCATTTTTGACCTAAGAAGTTTTTTATAATTTAATACATAACAATTTTCGCATTGAACCCATAAATGTCTGTATTTTTTATTTATATCGAAATCATTAGATCTTCCTCTTATATTGAAATCACTGCCATTATTACGAGTTCTTATACTAAAACTTCCACTTTCACTACCACTTACATTTTCAGTACAAATGAAACTATAAATGTAACTGTCACTGTAATTGTCAGTACCACCTGAAATGGAACTATTAATACTGACTTCAAAACGAAGATAACTATTAATGCAACTATTAATGTGATTAGTCCAACTAGATTGAGTATCATACATGTAATGATAATAGTAGTGATTGTTTCTCTTAGACCCCCTATTCAAAAAACTAGAAAAAAAACCTTCTAATTCACTCAGAAAAGAACTATCATTGTCAATCTCAAAACTATGATTTTCAATATCAAAATATACGGAATAACTGTCACCATTACTATCCCTAACTAAAAAAGTGTCATCAGAGATCAAACTCCAAATATCCCTGATACCAAATAAATAATCAACATTACTGAAACTATAACTAACACTATCACTCCAATTTTTCTCCGTATCATTTAGAAGGGGTTCATCACTTCCACTGGTATGGCCAATAGCATCAAGACTTTCCATTGATTTACTTAAACCATACCTATGTTCTAACTTTAACTTCTCGTTAGACAACATCGAATTGAACCACCATTTTTCCATAGAATCTTCCTGCCCCCTATTTGATGAAAATACAATAGATGAATAGTCATTCGATGAATAATTATTTTACTATTTTATTTCCTATCAGAATTAAGCATATGAGGATTAGGATTGTTAACTAATAATAAGTGAGTATTGAAAGAAATGATTCTCTTTTTTTTTCAATTAAAATACAAATTCTCATCGAAAATAGTTTATAAATAAGGAATTCGTTCTCGTATAACCTTGTATCGTATAATCAAATAATAAGTTTATATTGCAACATGGAACGAAAAAGACAATATACAGGATGAGTAGATTGGATAGAGGGAGCCCTTCCCTTAGCTTAATCTAAGGCCTGAAACTACGAGATAGAAAATGATCCACTAATCCTAAGGATCCATAGGATTAATTATGGATTGGATCCA